AAATTTTAAAAGACAAAACAAAACTGTTTCTAAATGTCTCAAAAGAAACAAAAAAATGGGTTATTAAAGGCATTCTGTTTCTAAAAGAAATAATAAAAGAACTCTCAAAAATAAACCCAATTATATTATTGGGATTGAGAAAAATAGAAGTATATGAATTGAGTGAAACTAAAAAAGATTTGATAAACAGTATCAGAAATCGTATGATTCATGAATCGTCCATTCAAATTGTATCTCGGGATTGGACAAATTATTCATTGACAGAAAAAAAAATGCAGGATCTGACTGATAGAACAAACACAACCATAAATCAAATAGAAAAAATTACAAAAGACAAGAAAAAAGGATTTATAACTCCAGATAGAAATATTAGTTCTAACAAAATAAGTTATGATGATAAAAGATTTGAATCACAAAAAAATATTTTTCAGATATTAAAAAGAAGAAATGTTAGATTAATCCGTAAATCACATTATTTTTTAAAATTTTTCATTGAAAAGATATACATAGATATCTTTCTATGTATCATTAATATTCCTAGGATCAATACACAACTTTTTCTTGAATCAACAAAAAAAATTATTAATAAATACATTAACGATAATGAAAAAAATAAAGAAAGAGTTGATAAAACAAATCAAAGTTTAATTAACTTTATTTCAACTATAAAAAAGTTACTTTATAATACTAATATTAGTAATAATAATTCAAAGACTTTTTGTGACTTATCCTACTTTTCACAAGCATATGTATTTTACAAATTATCACAAACCCAACTTATTAACTTATATAAGTTAAAATCTGTCTTTCAATATAACGGAACATCTCTTTTTCTTAAGACTGAAATAAAAGATTATTTTGTTGGAACACAAGAACTATTTCATTACGAATTAAGACATAAGAATCTTCGCAATTCTGGAATGAATCAATGGACAAATTGGTTAAGGAGTCATTATCAATATGATGTATCTCAGATCAGATGGTCTAGATTAGTACCACAAAAATGGCGAAATATATTCAATCAACACCGTATGGTTCAAAATAAAGATTTATGTGATTCATATGAAAAAGATCAATTAATTCATTACGAAAAACAAAATAATTTTGAAACGGATTCATTACTGAATCAAAAGGATAGTTTTAAAAAACAATATAGATATGATCTTTTAGCATATAAATCTATTAATTATGAAGATAAGAAGTACTCTTATATTTATGGATCACCATTACAGGTAAAAAATAACCAAGAAGTTTTTTATAATTACAACACACATAAACGAAAATCATTTAATATACCGGAAGGTATTCCTATTATCCCTCTCAATAATTATCTAGTAGAAGATGATATTAGAGATATGGCGAAAAATCCGGATAGAAAATCTTTTGATTGGAGAATTATCAATTTTTGTCTTAGAAAGAAAGTCGATATTGAGGCCTGGATCGATATTGATACTGACACTAACAGTAATAAATATACTAATACTAGGGTTAATAATTATCAAATAATTGATAAAATCAATAAGAAAGGTCTTTTTTATTTCACGATTCATCAAGATCAAGAAATCGACCTATATAATAAAAAAAGGTTTTTTGATTGGATGGGAATGAATGAAGAAATACTAAGTCATCCCATATCAAATCTGGAACTTTGGTTCTTCCCAGAATTTGTGATACTTTATAATGCGTATAAAATTAAACCTTGGGTTATACCAATTAAATTACTTCTTTTAAATTCTAATATAAATGAAAATGCTAGTGAAAACAAAAGCATAACTGGAAATAAAAAAATAGATCCTTTTATATCAATATCCTCGAATGAAAAAAAATCTCTTGAATTAGAAAACCGAAATAAGGGGGAAAAAGAATCCGCGGGCCAAGCAGATCTTGAATCAGCTCTTTCAAACCAAGAAAAAAATGTTGAAGAAGATTATACGGGATCGGACATGAAAAAACATAGAAATAAAAAGCAATACAAGAACAGCACAGAAGCGGAGTTTTCTTTTTTACTAAAAAGGTATTTACATTTTCAATTGAGATGGGATGATTCTTTAAATAAAAAAATAATCAATAACATCAAAGTATATTGTCTCCTTCTTAGACTGATAAATCCAAGAGAAATTACTATATCCTCTATTCAAAGGGGAGAAATGAGTCTGGATATTCTGATGATTCAGAAAGATTTAACTCTTACAGAATTGATGAAAAGGGGAATTTTGATTATTGAACCAATTCGTCTATCTATAAAAAATGATGGACAATTTATTATGTATCAAACCATCGGTATTTCATTGGTTCATAAAAGTAAACACCAAATTAGTCAAAGATACCGAGAAAAAAAACATGTTGATAAGAATTCTGATGAAGTCATTACAAAACATCAAAAGATGACTGGAAATAGAGATAAAAATCATTATGATTTTTTTGTTCCTGAAAATATTTTATCACCTAGACGTCGTAGAGAATTGAGAATTCTAATTTGTTTCAATTCTAGTAATAGAAATGATATGCATAGAAATTCAACATTTTGTAATGGGAATAAGGTAAACAGTGAGGTTTTGGATAAAAGCAAAAAATATAAAAAAAAACTTTTTAAAGTAAAGTTATTTCTTTGGCCCAATTATCGATTAGAAGATTTAGCTTGTATGAATCGGTATTGGTTTGATACCAATAATGGAAGCCGTTTCAGTATGGTAAGAATACGTATGTATCCGCGATTGAAAATTCATTAATAATGCATTTTTATTTTACTATATTTACCATATCTGGTCTATAACGATAAAAAGATGCACACATGCATTGTCTTACATTCCATTCTGATACATGATACTAATTCAATGACATATCAATTAGATCTAGAAATGAATCAACAAAATCTTCTTATTTTAGGTCTAAATTTTTATCTTTTGTGCGTGCAGAAAACAACCATACTTTTGTATACCCTTTCAAATAAAATTAAAAAATTTTAATCGGATTGATTAAATTAAAATTAAATTTAATAAAATTATAAATTAGTAACGAAATTAAGATTTTTGTATATACCAAATTAAAATGAGTGCCATTATTATTACTGATCAATAAAGATATCTATCACTAAAAAAAAAATATTTTAAAACAAAAAGACGGGGGAGAGAAGATTTAATTTTATGGTAAAAAATTCATTCATCTCAGTTATTTCACAAGAAGAAAAAGAAGAAAACAGAGGATCCGTTGAATTTCAAATATTTAGTTTCACAAATAGGATACGAAGACTTACTTCACATTTACAATTACACAAAAAAGACTATTTATCTCAGAGAGGTCTACGTAAAATTCTGGGAAAACGCCAACGACTGCTGTCTTATTTGTCAAAGAAAAATAGAATATGTTATAAAGAATTAATTAATCAGTTAGATATTCGGGAATCAAAAACTCGTTAATTTTATTAATTTGAAGATGCATTTTGAATTATTTGATTTATTAGATCTTGAATTTTAATGAACTTTTTTTCGTTTTCGGCAATTCATGAAAAAATGAATCGAGGAAAAACCTATGAATATACCAGCTACAAGAAAAGACCTCATGATAGTCAATATGGGCCCCCATCACCCATCAATGCATGGTGTTCTTCGACTCATCATTACTCTAGATGGTGAAGATGTTATTGACTGTGAACCGATATTGGGTTATTTACACCGAGGGATGGAAAAAATTGCGGAAAACCGAACAATTATACAATATTTGCCTTATGTAACACGTTGGGATTATTTAGCTACTATGTTCACAGAAGCAATAACTGTAAATGGACCGGAACAGCTGGGAAATATTCAAGTACCTAAAAGAGCCAGCTATATCAGAATAATTATGTTGGAGTTGAGTCGTATAGCTTCTCATCTGTTATGGCTCGGTCCTTTTATGGCGGATATTGGTGCACAGACTCCCTTTTTCTATATTTTCAGAGAAAGAGAGTTAGTATATGATCTATTCGAAGCTGCCACCGGTATGAGAATGATGCATAATTATTTTCGTATCGGAGGAGTAGCGGCCGATCTACCTCATGGCTGGATAGATAAATGTTTGGATTTCTGCGATTATTTTTTAACGAGAGTTGCTGAATATCAAAAACTTATTACACGAAATCCTATTTTTTTAGAACGAGTCGAGGGAGTAGGCATTATTGGTAGAGAGGAAGTAATAAATTGGGGTTTATCGGGACCAATGTTGAGAGCTTCCGGAATACAATGGGATCTTCGTAAAGTGGATCATTATGAGTGTTACGACGAATTTGATTGGGAAGTACAGTGGCAAAAAGAAGGAGATTCATTGGCTCGTTATCTAGTCCGAATTGGTGAAATGATAGAATCCATAAAAATTATTCAACAGGCTCTGGAAGGAATTCCGGGGGGACCATATGAGAATTTAGAAATCCGATACTTTGATAGAGAAAGGAATACAGAATGGAATGATTTTGAATATCGATTTATTAGTAAAAAACCCTCTCCTACGTTTGAATTGCCGAAACAAGAACTTTATGTGAGAGTCGAAGCCCCAAAGGGAGAATTGGGAATTTTTTTGATAGGGGATCAGAGTGGTTTTCCTTGGAGATGGAAAATTCGACCGCCGGGTTTTATCAATTTGCAAATTCTTCCTCAGTTAGTTAAAAGAATGAAATTGGCTGATATTATGACGATACTAGGTAGTATAGATATCATTATGGGAGAAGTTGATCGTTGAAATGATAATTGATACACCAGAAGTACAAGATGTCGATTCTTTTTATAGATTGGAATTTTTAAAAGAGGTCTATGGAATTATATGGGTGCTTATTCCTATTTTGACTCTCGTATTGGGAATCACAATAGGCGTACTGGTAATTGTATGGTTAGAAAGAGAAATATCCGCAGGGATACAACAACGTATTGGACCCGAATACGCCGGCCCTTTGGGAGTTCTTCAAGCTCTAGCAGATGGTACAAAACTACTTTTCAAAGAAAATATTCTTCCATCTAGAGGGGATACTCGTTTATTCAGTATCGGTCCGTCCATAGCAGTTATATCAATTTTAGTAAGCTATTCAGTAGTGCCCTTTGGCTATCACCTTGTTTTAGCAGATCTCAATATTGGTGTTTTTTTATGGATTGCCATTTCAAGTATTGCTCCTATTGGACTTCTTATGTCAGGATACGGGTCAAATAATAAATATTCCTTTTTAGGTGGTCTACGAGCTGCCGCTCAATCGATTAGTTATGAAATACCATTAACTTTATGTGTGTTATCAATATCTCTACGTGCGATTCGTTGATACATAGACATAAACTTTTCTCTATTCCTTCCTTTTTAAAAAAGGGGTGGAATGAATTGAGTAGATATCTTCATTTTTTTTTATTGATTATTAGGATTGATGAACTAAATCAAATAGTTATATGAGTGAAAGAAAACAGCTTATATATAAATTCGCAGTAAAAATATTGAGTCTCATTTTCTATGTATAAGAATTATAGAGTTAAACGGAAATAAAGATAAACAGAAGAAACCGTTTACCCCAAGGTTGGTTGATTAGTCATCCTGACTTGAAGCGGGCTCAAAAGATCAACCGTATTGAGTTTTCACTATCATTTGTATGTATTACCATACATGTATTATCATAACGGGGGGTTGAGCAAAAACGAGTGGATGGTTAGAAACACCAAGATATGTAAAGGATTAGTAATGGAGATTTTGTAAATTATCCCAAAAGGAATTTTTACATAATATACAAACAAAGAATACTAATTGGGGCTTTAAGTTAGTAGAAATGATTAGGCAGTACTCCCCACGACACGATTCCAATCCAGAGTATGCTCCTATCCACCGATTAAATAAATAACTATTGGGAACGAAATAATCCTTTATTTTTATTTTGTAAGCCCTCTTTTTCTCAAAAATAGAAAGAAGAATAGGAACGAAAAAAAAAAAAAAGAGAAAGAAATAGAATTCCAATAAAAAAAATCTTTTTTATTCTTTTTTTTTCTTTTATTCTTTACTATATCCATATTCATAGATATAGAATTTGTGTCATAATTCATGAATTAATATATAATTCTTTTTCGTAAGTGAAAACAACAGGTTATTGATATTTTTACAAGAAGTATTTTATTGAACAATTAAGTTATTACTCAACAAAAAATAATTGAAATTATTATTTAAATTATTGAAGAAAGGATGAGATCAATTCAGAAGTACTTTTTTTTATTTATAATTTTTATTTAAAATTATTAAAATTATAATTATAACAGACAGAATTCAATTGGTCTAATTTTTGGCCGTCCGATATAATATATTTTGACCTTATCCATCCTACAAGCATATCAAGATAAAATAATACTGACCCGGTCCTTAGATTTATTTCTGGCCTTCAAGGAGCCGTATGAGGTGAAAATCTCACGTACGGTTCTGTAATAGCGATGGTAACAGTGATGATATCGCCGACTATGATTATCTAACAGTTCAAGTACAATTGATATAGTTGAGGCGCAATCAAAATATGGTTTTGGGGGGTGGAATTTGTGGCGTCAGCCTATAGGGTTTATCATTTTTCTCATTTCCTCCCTAGCAGAATGTGAGAGATTACCTTTTGATTTACCAGAAGCAGAAGAAGAATTAGTAGCAGGTTATCAAACCGAATACTCGGGTATCAAATTTGGTTTATTTTATGTTGCTTCCTATCTAAACCTATTAGTTTCTTCATTATTTGTAACAGTTCTTTACTTGGGAGGTTGGAATATCTCTATTCCGGACATATATGTTTCTGAGCTTTTTGAAATAAATAAAACGTGCGTAGTCTTTGGAGCGACAATTGGTATCTTTATTACATTAGCTAAAACTTATTTGTTCTTGTTCATTCCTATCACAACAAGATGGACTTTACCGAGGCTAAGAATGGACCAACTATTGAATCTTGGATGGAAATTTCTTTTACCTATTTCTCTCGGTAATCTATTATTAACAACTTCTTCCCAACTCTTTTCGCTGTAAAAGAATATTCTATATTCACAACTTGTCTCAAACAAGAGAAATAAACAAACATAAAATTATTCATCTATATATATATTCACGATATGTTCTCTATGGTAACTGGGTTGATGAATTATGGTCAACAAACAGTACGAGCTGCAAGGTACATTGGTCAAAGTTTCATAATTACTTTATCCCACGCAAATCGTTTACCCGTAACTATTCAATATCCTTATGAAAAATCAATCACCGCGGAGCGTTTCCGCGGTCGAATACATTTTGAATTTGATAAATGTATTGCTTGTGAAGTATGTGTTCGTGTATGTCCTATAGATCTACCCGTTGTTGATTGGAAATTGGAAACTGATATTCGCAAGAAACGGTTGCTTAATTACAGTATTGATTTCGGAATTTGTATATTTTGTGGTAATTGTGTTGAATATTGTCCAACAAATTGTTTATCAATGACTGAAGAATATGAACTTTCTACTTATGATCGTCACGAATTGAATTATAATCAAATTGCTTTGGGTCGTTTACCAATGTCAGTAATTGACGACTATACAATTCGAACTATTTTAAATTCGCCTCAAATAAAAAATAAGTAAATCTCTTATTAAAGAAGAATTTCCAATTACTTTACTAATACTAAGGTTCAGTTTTGATCTAATATAAAGGAATAGGGTTTCTTTCGTTTTGTTTGGTCAATAACTACAAATCCCAACTATTGGTTGGTTGGTAAGAATCACATCTTAATTTTGTATTGAAAATCTATTAATTAATAGATCTGTAATTATTTCGAAATATATAATTTCGGATTAGAACTACTCTTTCATATAAAGAATTAAATTAGTCCAATAATTGTACCTACATTTATTCACACCCTTTAATTATTTATTTACTTAGGATTTAATTAGGAATTTATCAAAAATCATAAAAAATTTTTTCTGGTCGGGTCTCAATAAGGTCATGAAAAACATTTAGATTTATTTATCTCTTATTTTACATATAATGGATTTGCCTGGACCAATACATGATTTTCTTTTAGTCTTTCTGGGATTGGGTCTTATACTAGGAGGTATAGGAGTAGTATTATTTACCAACCCCATTTATTCTGCCTTTTCATTGGGACTGGTTCTTGTTTGTATATCCTTATTCTATATTCTATTAAATTCCTATTTTGTAGCTGCTGCACAACTCCTTATTTACGTGGGAGCTATAAATGTTTTAATCGTATTTGCTGTGATGTTCATGAATGGTTCAGAATATTACAAAGATTTTAATCTTTGGACTATTGGGGATGGGGTTACTTTGCCAGTTTGTACAAGTATTTTTGTTTTACTAATGATTACTATTACAGATACGTCATGGTACGGGATTATTTGGACTACAAGATCAAACCAGATTATAGAGCAAGATTTGATAAGTACTAGTCAACAAATTGGAATTCATTTATCAACAGATTTTTTTCTTCCATTTGAATTCATTTCGATAATTCTTTTAGTCGCTTTGATAGGTGCAATTGCCGTGGCGCGCCAGTAATAAATCTATAGAATTAGCACCAGTAATCCAAACTAAACTATGTTCTATGTTATTACATTTATTTCCCTTCAATTAAAATTTAAGATTGTTTCTGTCTAAAATATAAATTCTTTTATTCAGTCTATTACCAATACAATATATTCCTTTGTTACGTACTTTTTTTTATATTCTAGTCAATTGAATCTGTTGAATTGTTGTTCAGTTCATATTGAAATGAATCTAAATTGATAAGGAGTTGGTCAATGATGCTCGAACATGTACTTGTTTTGAGTGCCTACTTATTTTCTATCGGTATCTATGGATTGATCACGAGCCGAAATATGGTTAGAGCCCTTATGTGTCTTGAACTTATACTGAATGCGGTTAATATAAATTTCGTAACATTTTCTGATTTTTTTGATAGTCGCCAATTAAAAGGAAACATTTTCTCAATTTTTGTTATAGCTATTGCAGCCGCCGAAGCAGCTATTGGACTGGCTATTGTTTCGTCAATTTATCGTAACAGAAAATCAACTCGTATCAATCAATCTAATTTGTTGAATAAGTAGTATTAATCATATAAATTATAATATTCATAAATTAGAATTAACATGACCATACATTACGTATAATACACATTTTTAAAAATGTAAGAAATCAAAGTCTCTTGGTTATATCGCATGAGTCGATCCAGAAGTAGATTGATTAGAAAAATTCTGGTAAATTATTGATTCGTCTGGTGTCTAAATATATGATTCATTTACAAGTTTACTAGATCGAAAATTTCGAATGTTCAAAAATTTATAGATCCAATGTCACATTCAGTAAAGATTTATGATACGTGTATAGGGTGTACTCAATGTGTGCGAGCTTGCCCAACGGATGTATTAGAAATGATACCTTGGGACGGATGTAAAGCTAAGCAAATTGCTTCTGCTCCAAGAACAGAGGACTGTGTTGGTTGTAAGAGATGTGAATCCGCCTGTCCAACGGATTTCTTGAGTGTTCGAGTTTATTTATGGCATGAAACAACTCGAAGTATGGGTCTAGCTTATTAATACGTTCCAGAAAACCCTACTTGAATACATTTGATTTTTTTTTTACCTTTACCGACAAAAACCCGCGCTCAATTTTTTTTTTTGAGCACGGGTTTTTCTGGTCCAAGTTTATCTTGTTTTTACCATGAATTATTTTCCTTGGTTAACGCTAGTTGTAGTTTTGCCAATATCCGCGGGTTCCTTAATTTTCTTTCTCCCTCATAGAGGAAATAAGGTAATTCGGTGGTATACAATAGGCATATGCATAGCAGAACTCCTTCTAACAACCTATGCATTCGGTTATCGTTTCCAATTGGATGATCCATTAATGCAACTGACAGAGGATTATAAATGGATCAATTTTTTTGATTTTTACTGGAGATTGGGAATAGATGGAATTTCTATAGGACCTATTTTACTGACAGGATTTATCACAACTTTAGCTACTTTAGCGGCTCGGCCTGTTACTCGAGATTCCCGACTATTCCATTTCCTGATGTTAGCAATGTATAGCGGTCAAATAGGACCATTTTCTTCTCGAGACCTTTTACTTTTTTTCATCATGTGGGAGTTAGAATTAATTCCAGTTTATCTACTTCTATCCATGTGGGGGGGAAAGAAACGTTTGTATTCAGCTACAAAATTTATTTTGTACACTGCAGGAGGTTCTGTTTTTTTATTAATAGGAGTTCTGGGTATTGGTTTATATGGTTCCAATGAACCAACATTAAATTTTGAAACATCAGCTAATCAATCGTATCCTGTAGCACTGGAAATAATATTCTATATTGGATTTCTTATTGCTTTTGCTGTCAAATCACCGATTATACCCTTACATACATGGTTACCCGACACCCATGGAGAGGCACATTACAGTACTTGTATGCTTTTAGCCGGAATTTTATTAAAAATGGGAGCGTATGGATTGGTTCGGATCAATATGGAATTATTACCCCACGCCCATTCTATATTTTCTCCCTGGTTGATGATAGTGGGCACAATTCAAATAATCTATGCAGCTTCAACATCTCCTGGTCAGCGAAATTTAAAAAAAAGAATAGCCTATTCTTCTGTATCTCATATGGGTTTTATAATTATAGGAATTAGTTCTATAAGCGATACAGGACTCAATGGAGCCGTTTTACAAATAATTTCTCACGGATTTATTGGCGCTGCGCTTTTTTTCTTGGCCGGAACGAGTTATGATAGAATACGTCTTGTTTATCTCGACGAAATGGGCGGAATGGCTATAGCAATTCCAAAAATATTCACGACTTTCAGTATCTTATCAATGGCTTCTCTTGCATTACCGGGCATGAGCGGTTTTGTTGCCGAATTGATAGTTTTTTTTGGAATACTTACTAGTCAAAAATATCTTTTAATGACAAAGATATTAATCACTTTTGTAATGGCAATTGGAATGATATTAACTCCTATTTATTCATTATCTATGTTACGTCAGATGTTCTATGGATACAAGCTTTTTAATGCCCCAAACTCTTATTTTTTTGATTCTGGGCCGCGAGAGTTATTTGTTTCGATCTCTATCCTTTTACCTGTAATAGGTATTGGTATTTATCCTGATTTCGTTTTATCATTATCAGTTGATAAGGTCGAAGCTATTATATCGAATTATTTTTATAGATAGTTTTCGTGAGTAAACCAAAACATTAAACCGAAATCCCATGATTTTATAAATTGTTCGTTGTACAATAAAAAAATAAGTCTTTTTTCTTCTCTTAAATAAAAAAAAAAAAAGAAATTGGAATTCTATTATAACCAGATATTTTTGTCATTTGCGAGAACCATTTGAATCAAGTAATGGAATGATTCAAATGGTTCTTGATGTTTTACATGAAGTTTTCGTATATATACACGTATGCTGTCCTATGTTTCTATTCGTCAAGTCCTTTATTCAATTCAATTAGATGTTAATGTAAATGAACCATAACTATGCAACCCTATTCCTAATAGATTAACCCCAAAATAGCATATCCAAATTATAAGAAAGCCTATTGAGGCCACAATTGCAGAATTTACACTTTCAAAATTTTTATTTGTTCGAATATGTAAATAAATCGCGAATACGGTCCAAGTAATAAATGCCCACGTCTCTTTTGGATCCCAATTCCAATATGATCCCCATGCTTCATTAGCCCATACTGCTCCTGAAAGAATACCTATGGTTAAAAGGATAAACCCTAGACTAATAATACGATAACTCCACTGATCCAATTGTTGAATCAATTGATACCTGTAATAATTCTGAGAAGAAATAAAAGAAGTGTTTCGTAAGACATTGTTTCTTTCGTTCACGTATTGAATCTCACCAAAGGAAAATGAATCATTTAAAAAATTATTGCTTTTACTAAAAACCCTTATGAATTTTCGAAATGTAATGACTAGAAGAGCTAGTGATAATAACGATCCACACAAAAGAGCTGCATAGCCCAATACCATCATACTTACGTGCATCATTAACCAATGGGATTGGAGAGCAGGTACTAATATTGCGGATTGATGCATTTCAGTTAAAAGACCCGAAGTAGCAAAACCTTGGGTAAAAATAGCACTTGGCGCGGTTATTGCGCTTAAATGGTTTTTATGTTTTTTAAAATACGGAATCATATGAATAATGGAAAAACTCCACGAAAGAAAAATTAATGATTCATATAAATCGCTTAATGGTAAATGCCCATAATAAATCCAACGAGTAACTAATAATCCTGTTATGCAGAAAAAAGTAGCTATCATCCCCTTTTCTGACGAATCATACAGTCCTACGATTTCATCGACTAATAAAGTTATCAAATGAATTGTAATTACAATTGAAATGATCGAAAAGGATATATGAGTTAATATACGCTCTAAAGTTGAAAATATCATAAAAATTTTTTAAAAAAGGGGGTCCTTCAATTAGAGGAATTGAAATCGGGAATTGAATTCATTATAGGCCTTACTCTTTTAGAAGATGCCATGCCGCCACTCGGACTCGAACCGAGATGCTCTAGCACTGCTTCCTAAGAGCAGCGTGTCTACCGATTTCACCATAGCGGCTTATTCGAAATCATAATAACCTATTTTTATTCAATCGTCGAGATTGAAGGAGTTACTTCAATGCAATATTTTTTTAGGAAACATTAAAATTGATGAATAAAAACTTGTTTAAAAATTAGGGATTTAAAAATTTTCGTTAATAATATTTTTTATTTTAGGGCGTAGGGTATCCATTTTATTTAACTTAACTAACACTAACAATGGTGTTTTTCGTAGTTTATTAATGTATGCTCTCCTAAAACTAAAATTGGCATATTCTTCGTATAATTATCTAAAAATGTAAAGGAGGCTTTTATTAATTTAATTGTGTTAAAAGTTAGGAGTTTATATAGTGATAATAATAAAGTTATAAAACACATTTTAAACTTAATCAATTAGTTTAGTTTAAACAACCTCTTCTTTTTTTTCTTTTTATATTTATTAATATAATAAATAATATAATATATAATAATATATTATATTATTTAATAATATTAATAATTTTGTAATATTTATAATTTTGATAACTTATAAATATTATAAAAAAAAAAATAAAAAAAAAAATTAGACTACTTTTCAAATTAGTCAAATTAGACCCATTCAGATTATTTATTCTATTGTTTGATTATAATTATTTATTTGTCACTATTTGTCACACAAAAAAAACTTTTTGAACTCCCGGTAGAAAGAGATTTCGCTAACGAAAAAGCTTTCAACGCTGCCCAATATCCCTTCCTTTTCCAAATATTTTTACGAATCCGTTTTTTTGAAATAGAGGTGCGTTTTTTTGGAACTGCCATTAAAAAATTATAATAGGTTCTTTAGTTGGATGTGAAAGACATCTATTGTTCAAAATTAATTGTTCTTTACTATCTATTTATTCTCTAAATTATACTCCCTTCATAAAAAAAGGGGGGGTATGAAAAAATCGCATAAAATATTACTAAGAACAATAAGATTTACTATGCAAAATAGAATAGATTGAAATTGATATTGAAATTGATAAAATAAAAAAAAAAAATACAAACAAAAAAGATTGTGCGTTTTCTTTTTATTTTCGTCGTGTTATAGTTATACATGTAATAAACTACATCAAAAATTTAATAACCCAACCAACTACTTTCCCGCTTAATAAAAAAAAAACTTAATTTTTTTTTACGTAAAATGAAGTCTTGGATATCATAACATTTCCTAAAAATAACCTTTATTGTAATTGTAATGGAAGACAATCAATTAGTTCAAAAATTAATTGGTTAATGATTCTGAATAACCGAACTACAATAAATAGTTTTTATGGGTCAAGTTATGGGCTTTATGATTCATATCAAATATTCTTTTTGGGGGTGTAATTATTTATCCTTGCTCTATAGATTTATAGATATAAATAAATTATTGTAATACTTAATAATTATAATGAAAATTAAATTTTTCATTTTTTATATCTTCATAAAATTTTACTGAAAAATTTAATTTAATATTAACAATTCAATATTCAATAAAAAAATTACGTATTTATTTTTCGCTAGTAACTTGTTCATACCATTTGACCAATTCTAACCTCGTGATTTGAAATATTTAAAGTAGTTTGGAAAGATTCAGAATAATTAAGGCTAGAAATTTATATTTAAGTTTTGTTTATATATCTTAATTTTTTTTTTATTAACCGACCCCTTTCAAAAGAAATAAGAACCAGTGAATCAGAAAAAATTAATTAATATAAATTTTTTTTTTTATGGAATATACATATCAATATTTATGGATCATACCTTTCATTCCACTTCCAGTTCCTATGTTAATAGGAGCAGGACTTCTACTTTTTCCAACGTCAACAAAAAATCTTCGCCGTATGTGGGCTTTTCCTAGTGTTTTATTGTTAAGTATAGTTATGATTTTTTCAGCCCATTTTTTTACTCAGCAAATAAATAACAATTCTGTCTATCAATATGTATGGTCTTGGACCATCAATAATGATTTTTCTTTAGAATTTGGCTGCTTGGTTGATCCACTTACTTCTATTATGTCAATCTTAATTACTACTGTTGGAATTATGGTTCTTATTTATAGTGACAATTATATGTCTCATGATCAGGGATATTTGAGATTTTTTGCTTATATGAGTTTTTCTAATACTTCGATGTTGGGATTAGTTACTAGTTCTAATTTGATACAAATTTATATTTTTTGGGAATTGGTTGGAATGTGTTCTTATCTATTAATAGGTTTTTGGTTCACACGGCCCAGTGCGGCGAATGCTTGTCAAAAAGCGTTTGTAACTAATCGTGTCGGGGATTTTGGTTTATTATTAGGAATTTTAGGTTTTTATTGGATAACGGGTAGTTTAGAATTTAGGGATTTATTTGAAATATTCAATAACTTGGTTTATAATAATCAGGTTAATTTTTTATTTGTTACTTTATGCGCCTTCCTATTATTTGCC